ACCCGCCACAATCCGATTATTATATCTAAATCGATTTTTTGTCGAACAAGAAACTCGGTCATAATTAAAATTAAAAGATAGGATCAAAAAAGAATCATGCAAATTAGAGCGTTAGCGCGAGGACTAAATGAGATTACGAAAAGAGATAACTCATTTAAATAACTAAATACCAAGTCTTTTGCTGGAGTTTTTTGACGGATACGGGTTGACAAAACTATTTAAGCCGTAACATAAAAATGCATTGTTCAAAAATTCCTAGTTCCTTTGTTTTCTTATCTTATTTTTTTATTTACGTTTACTTTAAGTAAATGATATTTTACTAAAAACAAAAAGTAAATAAAAAATAAAGCTAAGAAATTAAGATAGGAACTGACATTTTTATTATATATCAAAGGAATCAAAATAGTCCTCATTATGATCGTTTCAATATCAATAACAATAATAAGCATTTGTGTTTTCAAATTAAATAAATCATTTTAATTTTATTCCTTGGAACAAAAGAGGCCCGGCTCAGCTAGGTACTGACCAGGCCAAGCCGTGTAAAGAAAAGGTTTCTTTGGACAAAATAAAAGAGGGATCTTTTGATTTTATTTATTATTAGTTAGTTTTAAATATTATATATATATATATATATATTATTTTTATATTATTTTTTTTTTTTATTTTAAAAACTATAAATAAACTAAAGAAAATAAAGGGCTTTTTTCAAGCCTTATTTTGACTTATGTAACATAATAATTATCCTTTTTCAATTGGGGGAGAGATGGCTGAGTGGACTAAAGCGTCGGATTGCTAATCCGTTGTACGAGTTTTTCGTACCGAGGGTTCGAATCCCTCTCTTTCCGTTTGTTTTCATCGAAAACTTTGTTATTTCCTTTCAAAATTTTCGTGAGTTAGTTTTTTTTTTAAGTTATTTTAGTTATTTTAATAGTTAAAATTAATAGTTAAAAATGTGAAATAGCTAAAATCCTACTAAGAAGATTTCAAAATCGAGTAAAAAGAACAAAAAGCCTTATTTATTTTTATTCTTCACGTCCGGGATTACGTCCCGGATCATTAGATAGGAATCCGAAGATGAATAGAGAAACAAAGAATATCACTACCGTGTAAACAAATAGTTTTAGAGTAAGCATTACACAATCTCCAAGAATTCTTTTTTTAGGAAAAAAGGGAATAGATTCTCCATTTGTATATTTGTATTTTATACCGCATATCCTACTCTGTATGTTTCTTTTTTTATTTTGACACTAAGAAATAAAATAAAGTTCTTTTGATTTGAGATTAGAAATAGAAAAGAATTTTCAAAAAATCCATTTTTAATATTTTTCATATCATATTCATATAAAGTAAAGTTTATTTTTTCATTACCAAAAATATTCTTTCATACCCCAAAATTGTGGAAAACTCCAAGAGGTTTTGCAATGGAAAAAGGTCAGAATAAGGAATTGAAACGTGGTAATCCCGATTTATTATGACTATACCAGAATTTCAATATTTGAATCGAGGGTTCACAGACACTCTAAGACTTATCTGATCTTATTAATTGGTAAATTTTTTTTTTTTGAATAAATCATCAATTTGTCTAGGACAGTGTTAAAAATCTCATCGAAAACTTACAGCGGCTTGCCAAACAAAAGCTAAGAGAAAAAATAGCAAAGGTATTACTGGCATAACGTCTACGATTGGATTTAAAAAAGCGTAGGCCTCGGGCAATTTGGCGACGAAAAAACTACTTGAATAAAGGACAGAATTAAGACAGATACAGATCAAACTAAATATATTAAGCATAAAAAACATTTTGTTCTTGAGGATAATTGTATTTATTTTGATTGAGTTATTACTAAGTTGAGTTATTGATAGAAGGCAAAATGAACAAAAAGAAATTATATAGACCAAAAAAACTTCTTTGATTTGAACTCGCCCAATCAAAACTCCTTCAACTCTCAAATCAAAAGTGAATAGAATAAATCATACTTTCATACAATATCTTAATTGAATTAGATGTAATGATCAATAAATTCATTAGTTTAATTCTATAATCTACACATAACAAAATTCTATCAATAATCTAATTTATTTTATAGATATTTAGACTGATAGATATTTAGACTGAAGTTGACTAACAACCAATAACAATATTAGTGTTTATCAGTGTCAAATATAAATGTAAATGGGGCGTGGCCAAGTGGTAAGGCAACGGGTTTTGGTCCTGTTATTCGGAGGTTCGAATCCTTCCGTCCCAGAGCATATCTGTCCACACATCCAAAACAGTATAATAATATCATATACTTAACCCATATAAATCATAGAATATATGATATATATTTTATCAGAATAAAGGGTACTTTTTTGAAGATATAATATTGAAAAAATGGAATTCTTATTCTTAGTGAGTCTTCTCTGAATCATATCTTTTTCTTTTTCACAAATTGAATAGAATTCAAATAACACGCAGATATAATAGAATCTATTTTTTGATTTCTAAATGTTAAATATTGAATATAGAATAGCTCTAATTTATTTCAGTAACAGTAGTTTAGTCTATCTGATAATACAGAGATTCCATAGTTTTTTCTTTTTATTCTTTTTTTCAATCAGTAAAAAGAAAAATAACAACCTAAATCTTCCTTTACATCATTCTTTATCCACTATTTCATTAAAAAAATAAATTTGATTTTTTTAATCATTGATGATTTAATACAAATCTGGATTTCTCTTTATCGTATGATGATAAAATGCAATGTGGTATTACTATAAAAAAAAATTATATTCAAATAATGATATGGAAGCCAGAAAATTTTAAATCAATTAAATTGCTAATTTCTTAGGAGTTCTTAATAATCGAAGAAGTAGGATATTAGTGAATTTATCCTATCACTAGCAGGTTACTTGAAGATCCAGATTCAAAAAGAACTTTTTTTTTTTATTCATGTTATTTTTTTTTATTATTCATGTTATTTTTTTTTATAATTAGTATTTATATTATTTAGTTTATTTAGTTTATTTTATAATATTATAGATTTATATAGATTTATATATATTTGACTATTTATAAATATATGTTTCTGAAATTAAATTGACTTTTTGCTTAGAATTCTTCAGAAACTCTATTTCATATAGAAGGAAAAAATAAAATATAGATTACTAGGTATCGATCGAACCAATGACTATTCATAATTCCATAATGGAATTAATTACATACTGGTTCCAAACTAAAGGAATGTTATGGTAAAACTTCGTTTAAAACGATGTGGTAGAAGGCAACGTGCGACTTGAAGGACACGATCCGCCGTGGATTCTTACATCCACCATTTTATATTTTATAGGAATGAAAGTGCTTTTGGCTCAACATCGTTTGTTCTGTTCACTAGAACTCTCATTTTTTTTGAGGGGGGGGGTTGTAATATAAACCGTATCGGACATGATGAAGCTCGAGCAGAACATATTGATTCGTTTTTTGAGGCAAGAATCTAGGGTTAGTAGCAATTAATAAATTAAGACAACTTTGTAAGTCTATTTTTGATTATAGAAATCTAAAGGATCCAATTAAAGCAAGTTTCAAATTCAAAAGTAAAATTTTTTGGAATTGGGAAAACTCTTTCGCTCAAATCAAAAGTGTATTACACAAGAATCAACCATTCATATGATTCTTTGATAGAAAGAAATCACAAAAAATGGTATGTTGCTACCATTTTGAAACGATTAAATATCACCGAAGTAATGTCTAAACCCAACGATTCAAGGCAAAGATAAAGGATCCTAGAACAAGGAAATACCGTTTTCAATTGTCTCAACAACTAGAACTAGATTAAGATGAAGAATCAAAATAGATTCGAGAGGAGACAGATAAAAAACGGGATTAAAGACCGCTCAATAAATGAAAGACTTAAATTAAAAGGTTTTCTTTGTAAGTTATACAACTTGAGTTATGAGAGTGCAAATTCCAAATATGAAAAATTCTTTTGTTGGGGAAAGAAAAAGAATAAGAAAGAAGTATTTAAATCATATATTTAAATCATATAATAAAGAAAGAGAATTCTTGGTCTAATTGATTTGATGATTTTATGGATCTATTTGACATTAGAATTCTATAATATAAACATAACTTGAATTTTCTTGAGCCGTACGAGGAGAAAACTTCTTATACGTTTCTCGGGGGGGGGGTCTCTACCTCTATCCCAATGAGCCATTTATCGAATCGTTGCAATTGATGTTCGATCCCGAAGAGAAGGAAGAGCTCTTCGGAAAGTGGGTTTTTATGATCCGATAAAGAATCAAACTTATTTAAACGTTCCTGTTATTCTATATTTCCTTGAAAAAGGTGCTCAGCCTACAGGAACTGTTCATGATATTTCAAAGAAGGCGGGGGTTTTTATGGAACTTCGCCTTAATCACCAAACAAAATGAAATTAATGAAATATATATAAATTAAAGAAGGTAAAGTGTGGATGATTTGTATAGATTTTTATATAATCTTTTCTTTTCTATTTTTTCTACTTTTCAATTTATATAATATTTATTTTAAAATATTTCATTTCTTTTTATTACTATAGAATGTCGTCTTTTATAACGATAAAAATCTATTTTATTGATGTAATAGATAGGAAAAAGATCAAGAGAATAAACAATTTGGTCTTAAATTTTTGATATTATTGTCATGTCAATGGGTGTTTTTTATTTTTCATTGGAATTCGATGAACAAATAAAAAAAGTTTAAAGGGTTAAGCTTGCTTTTTTTACTTTAATACTTAATATACTTAATTACATATTTAAATTACTTAATATTAATACTTATATTGATTGCTATTAATTGAATAAACCTGGAATTTTTATACTTCTTTTTTTAATTTATTCGTCCGTCTACACTCTTTAGTATATATGTCAATTATATATCTAGTACCAATCCAACATAAATTCTTAGTTCTTATTTTTAATTTTAATAAATTGAAAAATTTAATTAAAATTGAAATAACAATTTCACTTTAATAATGTTTTTCTAT